GGGAGCAATTTACTTACGATACTTAGTTGACATTCATAAAAAGTATCTAATGAATTATGAGTTCAATACATCCTGTTTAGCAGAAAGACGGATATTCCTTGCTCATTATCAGACAATCACTTATTCACAAACCCCGTGTGGGGCTAATAGTTTTCATTTCCCATCTCATGGGAAACCCTTTTCGCTCCGCTTAGCCCTACCCCCCCCTAGGGGTATTTTAGTGATAGGTTCTATAGGAACTGGACGATCCTATTTGGTCAAATACCTAGCGACAAACTCCTATCTTCCTTTCATTACAGTATTTCTGAACAAGTTCCTGGATAACAAGCCTAAGGGTTTTCTTATTGATGATAGTGACGATAGTGACGATAGTGATGATGATAGTGACGATAGTGACGATAGTGACGATAGTGATGATAGTGACGATAGTGACGATATCGACCGTGACCCTGATACGGAGCTGGATCTTCTAACTATGATGAATGCGCTAACTATGGATATGATTCCGGAAATAGACCGATTTTATATCCCCCTTCAATTCGAATTAGCAAAAGCAATGTCTCCTTGCATAATATGGATTCCAAACATTCATGATCTGGATGTGAATGAGTCGAATTACTTATCCCTCGGTCTATTAATGAACTATCTCTCCGGGGATTGTGAAAGATGTTCCACTAGAAATAGTCTTGTTATTGCTTCGACTCACATTCCCAAAAAAGTAGATCCCGCTCTAATAGCTCCGAATAAATTAAATACATGCATTAAGATACGAAGGCTTCTTATTCCACAACAACGAAAGCACTTTTTCACTCTTTCATATACTAGGGGATTTCACTTGGAAAAGAAGATGTTCCATACTAATGGATTCGGGTCCATAACTATGGGTTCCAATGTACGAGATCTTGTAGCACTTACCAACGAGGCCCTATCGATTAGTATTATCCAAAAGAAATCCATTATAGACACTAATATAATTAGATCTGCTCTTCATAGACAAATTTGGGATTTACGATCCCAGTTAAGATCGGTTCAGGATCATGGGATCCTTTTCTATCAGATAGGAAGGGCTGTTTCACAAAATGTACTTCTAAGTAATTGCTCCATAGATCCTATATCTATCTATATGAAGAAGAAATCATGTAACGAGGGGGATTCTTATTTGTACAAATGGTATTTCGAACTTGGAACGAGCATGAAGAAATTAACGATACTTCTTTATCTTTTGAGTTGTTCTGCCGGATCGGTCGCTCAAGACCTTTGGTCTCTCCCTGGACCTGAAGAAAAAAATGGGATCACTTCTTATGGACTCGTTGAGAATGATTCTGATCTAGTTCATGGCCTATTAGAAGTAGAAGGCGCTCTGATGGGATCCTCGCGGACAGAAAAAGATTGCAGTCAGTTTGATAATGATCGAGTGACATTGCTTCTTCGGCCCGAACCAAGGAATCCCTTAAATATGATTCAAAATGGATCTTGTTCTATCGTTGATCAGAGATTTCTCTATGAAAAATATGAATCGGAGTTTGAAGAAGGGGAAGGAGTCCTCGACCCGCAACAGATAGAGGAGGATTTATTCAATCACATAGTTTGGGCTCCTAGAACATGGCGCCCTTGGGGCTTTCTATTTGATTGTATCGAAAGGCCCAATGAATTGGGATTTCCCTATTGGGCCGGGTCATTTCGGGGCAAGCAGATCATTTATGATGAAGAGGATGAGCTTCAAGAGAATGATTCGGAGTTCTTGCAGGGTTCCACCCTGCAGTACCAGACACGAGATAGATCTTGCAAAGAACAAGGTTTTTTTCGAATAAGCCAATTCATTTGGGACCCTGCGGATCCACTCTTTTTCCTATTCAAAGATCAGCCTTTTGTCTCTGTGTTTTCACATCGAGAATTCTTTGCAGATGAAGAGATGTCAAGGGGGCTTCTTACTTCCCAAACAGATCTTCCTACATCTATATATAAACGCTGGTTTATCAAAAATACGCAAGAAAAGCATTTCGAATTGTTGATTCATCGCCAGAGATGGCTTAGAACCAATAGTTCATTATCTAATGGATTTTTCCGTTCTAATACTCTATCCGAGAGTTATCAATATTTATCAAATCTGTTCCTATCTAACGGAACGCTATTGGATCAAATGACAAAGACATTGTTAAGAAAAAGATGGCTTTTCCCGGATGAAATGGTTATTGCTATCTGCTCCAATAACGAATCATTGGTTTAACTGAATAACGAAATAAAATAGATAGACCTTGCTTTCTCTTCGTCTCAGGTCTATGGATCTTCTCAATTGAAAGATCCCCTATATCGATAATACACATTCCAGTTGACCGAGCCTAATTCTAATTGTTTTGTTCCGAAGCAAAGATATCCACGGGGCGATTTGTCCTATTCAGATATTCACGACCAAGAAGTACTGAATTCTCTTTCTTTTCGGATAGGCCCTGAAGGGAGAAGGAAGGTTGGAATGCCAACAGGCGTATATTATTGAATTCAC